AATGTGGAATAGGCGGAACTGAATTAGTCAATTCAAGTCAGCGTTGTCAATTTATCCAGAACTTCTCTCTTTTCCTCGGTGAAACAAGAATCCGTTTTGCTCAAATCAAAGCACTTAGTTTAGCCTTTGTTTCCTCTGTGCCCTGTCTTCTTTAAAGATTCATCCAATGGAATCCCGACTCCCTTTCTTTTTGATTTCCATTCTATTTATAATTAGAACCTAATTAAGATAGGATGACTAATGTATGCAGCCTAATGAGGAGTAATACTATAAAAATAAAGAACTCTATTTCAGAACTATGAGACAGAATATTCTGTTTTCTTATTTACTCTTTCTTTATTTTTGGATTTTATTTCAATTTTTCTATTTTATAGAAAGTAGATCGATTTAGATAATGTATATATAAGCAAAGTAATATACTTCAAACAAAATAGGAATTCGCAAGATGGAGAAAATCATTGCAGTTATTATAGGGAAGTCTAGGGACTTAGAGCATATCCTATTTGAAGGAGGATGGAATTCAAATCAGGTAAGGGATCCTTCCTTCTATTGATTTGATAGAAATTCGTTTTTCTTTTCCTGTCTCTAAGATTTTCGATGAATGAGCCTGTGGTAATGCTTTTATCTCTATTCTATGGCGCAAGCGACCGTCCAGTCTATAAACAAGTACTAATGAGGAAATGAAAACTATACTAAAGGAAACATAGGATCTCTATCCTAAAATCTAAAAAAAGGACATATTAGGGCTATACGGATTCGAACCGTAGACCTTCTCGGTAAAACAGATCAAACGGATTATTATCGAAATGATTCGAACTGTTTCAAAGACCCAACATGCATTTTTTTGCATTGGGCTCTTTCATCAACTGATGTAAAGATCAGTTAGTCCACCATAGTTTTTCTTTACGGAAAGATAATGAGATGGCTCCCTGTGCTCTGATTGATTATTTGTATTATGATCTATCTAGGAGCAATACCAAAGTGTTTCAAAGGAGGATTACCTTGACTTAGGTCTGCCTCCGGCCTAAATTAAATCAACCTAAGTGAAATGGAGTCTCTATCGTTCCGCTGCAAGAGTTGACTATGAGACTTCATACACCTTAAAGTTCATAGAACGAAAAGAAGTTTTTTGGAGGCCCTTATCCTCATTACGCCTAGCATTTAGTGGGCTGGATATTTACCTTATCAACTAGCAAATCAATAAGGGTTCTATTTGATTAGGCACCTGAATTGGCACCTGAATCGGACTGAACCGACTGTTTGTCAGGCTACTGTTCTCCTATTCTCTCGAATCTATGAAGTAAGACATTGATTTTGCAATAAGATCAATTATGTTCATTGCATAATAAGCTCCCTTGAAAAGCATTGGCGCACGTGTAAGCGAGTTGCTCTACCGAACTGAGCTATAGCCCTTGTCAGAGATATCTTAACATATAGATAATTTCTTGTCAAGATGAATATTCTCTAATGCCAGAGGATATCCCTTTGATCTGTTTACTATATAACATACCAATAACGGAGCAGTATTGCTTATAAAAAGGATTCGATCTATAATCGATCGAAGTAATGGGTCTTCCTTTGTGGTGATAAATTGCCTACTTAACTCAGTGGTTAGAGTATTGCTTTCATACGGCGGGAGTCATTGGTTCAAATCCAATAGTAGGTAGGTAGGTAGAAAAATTACTAGATAGCATTGGACTTACTTCGCTTCGCTATCTAATAACTTTTTCTACCCCTCTTCCCTTTTTCTTTGTATCAACTAAACCATTGGATTGTATTCAATTGGATGGGGGAATCCAATTGATAGCCTCGACTCGTATCCTAGCTCGTCTGAGAGCTAGCTTCGCTTCAACCAACTCTTTCGTACCCTCAGCTCTACTCAAGTTAGCTTCGGCTATTTCAAGTGCCTGTTGAGCTTCTTCCGGATCAATGTCACTACCCAGTTCCGCATCATTTCCTAAAATGATGATCTCATTATTAACTATTCTCGCAAAACCGCTCCACAGAACCGCCGTTAACCATTGGTCGTTGAGGAGGCGTATTCTCAAAGGACCCATATCTACAGCTGTGTTAATGGGGGCGTGGTTTGGTAATACGCCAATTTGGCCACTATTAGTAGATAAAATGATTTCTTTCACTTCACAATCCCAAATAATTCGCTTAGGAGTTAGTACATAAAGATTTAATTTCATTTCTTCAATTTGTTCTCCTCTTCTAAGTTTATAGCTTTCGTGCTAGCTTCATCGATGTTACCCACCAAATAAAAAGCTTGTTCGGGTAGGCCGTCTAATTCTCCGGAAAGGATTAGTTGAAATCCCCTAATTGTTTCTGCAAGACCAACATACTTTCCTGCAGAACCGGTAAAAACTTCTGCCACAAAGAACGGTTGTGATAAGAAACGTTCAATTTTTCGTGCTCTTGCTACAGTTAAACGATCCTCCTCTGATAATTCATCCAACCCAAGAATTGCGATAATGTCCTGAAGTTCTTTGTAACGTTGTAAAGTTTCCTTAACTCTTTGCGCAGTTTCATAATGTTCGTTGCCAACGATCCGAGGCTGTAACATAGTTGAGGTTGAATCTAAAGGATCTACTGCTGGATAAATACCCTTGGAAGCTAATCCTCTGGAAAGTACGGTAGTAGCATCCAAATGTGCAAATGTTGTGGCAGGAGCAGGGTCGGTCAAATCGTCCGCAGGTACATAAACTGCTTGGATCGAAGTTATGGATCCCTTTTTTGTAGAAGCAATTCTTTCTTGCAAAGAACCCATTTCTGTACTAAGAGTAGGTTGATAACCCACTGCGGAGGGCATTCTCCCTAATAAGGCGGATACCTCCGATCCTGCTTGAACAAAACGAAAGATATTATCGATGAATAGAAGCACGTCTTGCTTATTAACATCTCGGAAATATTCTGCCATAGTTAGGGCAGTTAAACCAACTCTCATACGAGCTCCCGGCGGTTCATTCATTTGACCATAGACTAGAGCTACCTTTGATTCCTCCAAATTTTTTTCATTAATTACTCCGGATTCCTTCATTTCCATATAAAGATCATTTCCTTCACGAGTCCGTTCCCCTACTCCGCCAAATACGGATACGCCTCCATGAGCTTTAGCAATGTTGTTGATTAATTCCATGATGAGTACTGTTTTACCTACTCCAGCCCCCCCAAATAGTCCTATTTTTCCTCCACGTCGATAAGGAGCTAAAAGATCGACCACCTTAATACCTGTTTCAAAGATGGATAATTTCGTATCTAGCTCGATAAAGGCAGGCGCAGATCTATGAATAGGGAATGTTGCATTAATATCTACAGGACCCAAATTGTCAATAGGTTCCCCAAGAACGTTGAAAATTCGTCCGAGAGTAGCTCCACCGACTGGAACACTGAGAGGAGCTCCCGTGTCAATCACTTCCAATCCTCTCATCAACCCGTCTGTAGCACTCATAGCTACAGCTCTAACTCGATTATTTCCTAATAATTGTTGTACCTCACAAGTCACATTAATTTGCTTACCGGCAGTGTCTCTACTCTTGACTACCAAAGCGTTATAAATATAAGGTAACTTGCCCGGGGGAAAAGTGATATCCAGCACGGGTCCAATAATTTGATCGATACGCCCTATGCTTTTTTCTTCAATTGTGGAAACCCCGGGACGAGAAGTAGTAGGATTGGTTCTCATAATTATCACATAATTTTCAAAAAAAAAAGGAATTTGTCGAATTTTTTCTTGTTGAATAATGCCAAATCAAATCCAAAAAAATAGCCAAAAATCCAAAAGTCAAAAGGAAATGAATTAGTTAATTCAATAAGAGAGAAAGGGGGACGAGGACTTGATTTCGTTGCCCAAGCGAATCCCATTCAATCGTTTACTCATGGAATGAGTCCGTTGGAAAGTTCAATCAATCTTTTTTTTCATATACATTTCGCCTTTTGTGGAGGATCTGTCCCTACTCTACTTTCCTATCTAGGACTTCGATATACAAAATATATACTACTGTGAAGCATAGATTGCTGTCAACAGAGAATTTTCTTAGTATTTAGGTATTTACATTCAAAATAAGAAAGGGGCCTATTAAGAACTTGTAAAATAAGGATTAGGGATTGATTTGGGTTGCGCTATATCTATCAAAGAGTATACAATAATGATGGATTTGGTGAATCAAATCCATGGTTTAATAACGAACCATGTTAACTTACCATAACAACAACTCAATTCCTATCGAATTCCTATAGTAGAATTCCTATAGGATAGAACATACACAGGGTGTACGCATTATATATGAATGAAACATATTCATTAACTTAAGCATGCCCTCCATTTTCTTTAATGAGTTGATATTAATTGAATACCCTTTTTGTTTTAAAAGATTTTTGCAAAGGTTTCATTTACGCCTAATCCATATCGAGTAGACCCTGTCGTTGTGAGAATTCTTAATTCATGAGTTGTAGGGAGGGACTTATGTCACCACAAACAGAAACTAAAGCAAGTGTTGGATTTAAAGCTGGTGTTAAGGATTATAAATTGACTTATTACACCCCGGAGTATGAAACCAAGGATACTGATATCTTGGCAGCATTCCGAGTAACTCCTCAGCCCGGGGTTCCGCCCGAAGAAGCAGGGGCTGCAGTAGCTGCCGAATCTTCTACTGGTACATGGACAACTGTTTGGACTGATGGACTTACCAGTCTTGATCGTTACAAAGGGCGATGCTATCACATCGAGCCCGTTGTTGGGGAGGAAAATCAATTTATCGCTTATGTAGCTTATCCATTAGACCTATTTGAAGAGGGTTCTGTTACTAACATGTTTACTTCCATTGTGGGTAACGTATTTGGTTTCAAAGCCCTACGCGCTCTACGTCTGGAGGATCTGCGAATTCCCCCTACTTATTCAAAAACTTTCCAAGGTCCGCCTCATGGTATCCAAGTTGAAAGGGATAAGTTGAACAAGTACGGCCGTCCTTTTTTGGGATGTACTATTAAACCAAAATTGGGATTATCCGCAAAAAATTACGGTAGAGCGTGTTATGAGTGTCTACGCGGTGGACTTGATTTTACCAAAGATGATGAAAACGTAAACTCACAACCATTTATGCGCTGGAGGGACCGTTTTGTCTTTTGTGCCGAAGCAATTTATAAATCACAGGCCGAAACCGGTGAAATCAAGGGGCATTACTTGAATGCGACTGCAGGTACATGCGAAGAAATGATGAAGAGAGCTATATTTGCGAGGGAATTAGGGGTTCCTATTGTAATGCATGACTACTTAACTGGGGGATTCACCGCAAATACTACTTTGGCTCATTATTGCCGCGACAATGGCCTACTTCTTCACATTCACCGGGCAATGCATGCAGTTATTGATAGACAGAAAAATCATGGTATGCATTTTCGTGTATTAGCTAAAGCATTGCGTATGTCTGGGGGAGATCATGTCCACGCCGGTACAGTAGTAGGTAAGTTAGAAGGGGAACGCGAAATGACTTTAGGTTTTGTTGATTTATTGCGCGATGATTTTATTGAAAAAGATCGTGCTCGCGGTATCTTTTTCACTCAGGACTGGGTATCTATGCCAGGTGTTATACCGGTGGCTTCAGGGGGTATTCATGTTTGGCATATGCCAGCTCTGACCGAAATCTTTGGAGATGATTCCGTATTACAATTTGGTGGAGGAACTTTAGGACATCCTTGGGGAAATGCACCTGGTGCAGCAGCTAATCGGGTGGCTTTAGAAGCTTGTGTACAAGCTCGTAACGAAGGGCGCGATCTTGCTCGTGAAGGTAATGAAATTATCCGAGCAGCTTGCAAATGGAGTCCTGAACTAGCCGCAGCTTGTGAAATATGGAAGGCGATCAAATTTGAGTTCGAGCCGGTAGATACTATAGATAAGTAGATAAAACTAGATATAAAGAAGGTCTAAATAAAAAAGAAGCGAAATAGAAAGAGAAAAAAGCAGTTACGAAATGCAGTAATTCTTCTTTATTCTTCTAATTGATTGCAATTAAACTCGGCTCAATCTTAAAAAAAAGATTGAGCCGAATAAAAATAGATCTTGATACGATCATGAGACTTGACAAATCGAGATTCCTCTATTCTATATATTTAGAATATATAAAGGTATAATACAATAAATAAATACAAATATAGTATTATCATATGATAATGGAATCAAATACGCAGTATTTACAGAAAAAGTCTTTATTTATTGGGAAAGAATTAATGAAAAAAGATTAGGAATCGCAATGCTACTATACGCGTCCGGAGGAGTATTCGGAATAATATTCTTCTATAATCCATTCTTGTGTCTTGCGCGGGGTCTTACTAACAGGACTTCGCTGCACGGGACGGGTTTTCGTCGAAAAGCTAACTCCACCCGGCATTTTCATACCCTTTGGGTGGTATATCGCCTTAAAAAGTCTAAGGGGGTAGTATGAGATCTGTAGTAGGTAAGAGAATTTGCCCTTTGATTTTGATTGAGTATGCTATTTTTCCGCCTTTACCGCGCATTATTGTATGAGCTTCTAGAGGATAGAGGAGCACGTATGCAGGAAGGAAATTACAGCTTAATAAAAAAGTCTAAAAAAGCTTCAACTTTACGGCACTATCAATCAACTAAAAAGCCCTATGTATGAATCCTTACAACCGGTGGGATAGGATAAGAGCGAGTTTCGGTATACTGGGGTTGGGGGATATCCTTATTTCAAAACCTGACGCGCATCTTGCGTTTGTGGGGGTCCGAGAGTGGTTGAAGAAGTATTGCATGTGGAAGTAGGTAGACGAAACTGATTTAGGATTCGAAATGGGCGCATTCGACTAAAAGTCGTACTGAGACCTTTTTTAAAGGGTATTCTGAAAGAGGTATTTCATTTTCACAATCGCTTTCTTTTGAATCCAATTTCAAGTTCGATTAGAAGGATAGAAAGGCCATGAGGACGGGAAAAGAAAAATCAAATCTTTTTTGAATCTCATTTTTTGCAATTTTCTTATTATCCATTCCATTCATTTTTTTTTTATAGAATACTAAAGTATTCTATAGTATTCTATAAAAAATCTTTATTTTGCAAACTAAAAAATACAATAGTCAATATTCCTTATAATAGATATACTTAATTATATTATAAGAATCCTAAGATATTTTTCGAATAGATAGAAATAGTAAATTTGAATTGAGACACCTATTCTATGACGGATTTTAACTTACCTTCTATTTTCGTGCCTTTAGTAGGCTTAGTATTTCCGGCAATTGCAATGGCTTCTTTATTTCTTTATGTGCAGAAAAATAAGATTGTCTAGAACCGATGGGGCCGAATTTTCTCAATGTATTTCCACGCAGGATCATAATACAGATATTTTTTAGTGTAAGTAATATAATATGGTAGGGTATGTGGCTCTTTCTACACACAAATGAAAAACGGCTATGGATGCGGATATAGGCTACGAGCATAAATGCATGCATATGCGGAGCCGGGTATAGCAAGTTTTATTTTAAGTAGATCAACAGATATTTTTTGAATAGAAAGTCAATGTATCTAACCAATTATTTCACAGGAGTACTAGTTACTGAAGGCGATTTCAGAATCAAAAAAAGTAAAGTCAAAATCATTTAGCTTATTCTCTCAATTTCAATCGACCGCTGCTGGATTTAGTATATCTAATATGAATTGGCGATCAGAACACATATGGATAGAACTTCTAAAAGGTTCTCGAAAAAGAGGTAATTTTTTCTGGGCCTGTATTCTTTTTCTAGGTTCACTAGGATTTTTATCGGTTGGGGCTTCCAGTTATCTTGGTAAGAATATGATATCTGTACTTCCATCTCAACAAATTCTTTTTTTTCCACAGGGGGTCGTGATGTCTTTCTACGGAATCGCGGGCCTATTCATTAGCTCCTACTTGTGGTGCACTATTTTGTGGAATGTAGGCAGTGGTTATGACCGATTCGATAGAAAAGAGGGAATAGTGTGCATTTTTCGTTGGGGATTCCCTGGAATAAAACGTCGCGTCTTCCTTCGATTCCTTATGCGGGATATCCAATCAATTAGAATTCAGGTTAAAGAGGGTCTTTATCCTCGTCGTATCCTTTATATGGAAATCCGGGGCCAGGGGGTCATTCCCTTGACTCGTACTGATGAGAAGTTTTTTACTCCACGAGAAATTGAACAAAAAGCTGCCGAATTGGCCTATTTCTTGCGCGTACCAATTGAAGTATTTTGAATACCGATTTCATTTTTTTGAATTTTTGAAATGAATTGAATGAATTGGATTCGTTATTGTAAGGAGATTTTTGAGTATTTATCTAAAGAAAGGAACAAACGAGGATAAGAGAAAATTGCTTCTAATTTGTTTTGTCCAAGTGAGATATATGGCATAATATTCTTCCATTTTCATCTGAAAGGGCTTTTTTTTTTATTCTATTTCTCTATTCCACTCCATCTAGATCTAAGAAAGAACCCAATGCAATGAAATTCCACTAGTATACAAAAAAGAGGAATAGATACAAGGTCTCAAACCTTGTTATAGAATTTTTGCTTCAAATAAAAAGAAATATCATATAGAGTCAGCGAATGAAATAGAGTCAGCGAATGAAGCAGATTCATTAACAACTCAATTTACAGATCAAAAATGAAAAAAAAGAAAGCATTGCCTTCTTTCCTATATCTTGTATTTATCGTACTTTTGCCCTGGGGAGTCTCTTTCTCTTTTAACAAATGTCTGGAACTTTGGATTAAGAATTGGTGGAATACCAGGCAATCTGAAACTCTCTTAACTGATATTCAAGAGAAAAAGGTTCTAGAAAGATTCATAGAATTAGAAGAACTTTTTCTCTTGGACGAAATGATAAAAGAGAAACCGAAGACACATGTACAAAAACCTCCTATAGGAATACACAAGGAAATAATACAATTGGTCAAAATAGATAATGAGGATCATCTCCATATCATTTTGCATTTCTCGACAAATATAATCTGTTTGGCTATTCTAAGTGGTTCTTTTTTTCTGGGTAAAGAGGAACTTGTCATTTTGAATTCTTGGGTTCAGGAATTCTTCTATAACTTAAATGACTCAATAAAAGCTTTTTTGATTCTTTTAGTTACTGATTTTTTTGTTGGATTTCACTCCACCCGCGGTTGGGAACTACTAATTCGTTGGGTCTACAACGATCTTGGATGGGCTCCTAATGAGCTAATTTTCACTATTTTTGTTTGTAGTTTTCCAGTGATTCTAGATACATGTTTTAAATTTTGGATCTTTTTTTCTTTAAACCGTCTATCTCCTTCGCTTGTAGTCATTTATCATTCAATTAGTGAAGCATAAACTCATTCGATTTCCTGATATTAATCAAATTAGCATCTTTCTTCCTTTAGAAAGAAAGCCCTTTTCCATTTTAGCAAAATTCTTTCTATTTCTACCTGCTCAAGGTATTCATCATTCCAGTACAACTGTTGCAGTAGAATGACAACAGACTCGTGTATAGGGAACTAGATTAGCTTAGCTACCTATCTAATTTATTGTAGAAATTCTGGGATCTGCGATTGGATATGGAAAATAGAAATACTTTTTCTTGGGTAAAGGAACAGATGATTCGATCGATTTCTGTATCGATCATGATATACGTAATAACTCGGACATCTATTTCAAATGCATATCCCATTTTTGCGCAGCAGGGTTATGAAAACCCACGAGAAGCAACCGGACGAATTGTATGTGCCAATTGCCATTTAGCTAATAAGCCCGTGGATATTGAAGTTCCCCAAACTGTGCTTCCCGATACTGTATTTGAAGCAGTTCTTCGAATTCCTTATGATATGCAACTGAAACAAGTTCTTGGTAATGGGAAAAAGGGAGGGTTAAATGTGGGTGCTGTTCTTATTTTGCCCGAGGGATTCGAATTAGCGCCGCCCGACCGTATTTCTCCTGAGTTGAAAGAAAAGATAGGAAATCTTTCTTTTCAGAGTTATCGTCCCGATAAAAAAAATATTCTTGTGATAGGCCC